CCAATTAGGATTTGTAGGAGTATCTTATATGGGTGGAGGGTTTATAAAGTGCTATGTGAGTATTATTGCACTATTCCTTAGGTGTAGGTTTATTTTTACTTATGAATTTTCCTGTTTGCTGCTAGAGTGGAATTTTGGTTTTAGGTTGGAGAATTTGATAGTGTTGGTGGGGACATACTGGGATAGAAGTTAAATATTTTGGTACCTCGTAAGAAGAAGAAAATTAGTATCGAGGGCGGTGAGGTCGTTTCTAGTTAAATTGTGTATTAAATCATTCTATGTCCAACAAGCATGAATATAATGTCACCTTATGGTAACTATGCTAGACGGGAATATTGACTAATAAGTCCAGCTACAATTGAATTGACTGCGTCGGGGCCTCTGACGGCCAATGGTGAGTGGAAGCATACCCCAAAATAAAAAACCACTAAAGGCATGACAGTGCAGTTATGTTGGGTCACGGGCTAATATGGAACTAATCCATCGTGATGTCTTATTTAAGGGGAACGAGTGAGCGGGTTACAGTTAATGGCCCTGAGGTAGGAACCAGATGCCAGATAAAGTTTCAGGAATAGCTACCCCCAAGTTTCTATGGGATCAGAGCAAGAAGAGGGACACGTATTGGGCGGGTTGATGGTTTCACGGAGGTAGGTAGATTAAGAGACCACCGTTGGGAGGGGATATCCATTTGGAACGAGGAAGATTTATGACTGAATGGGGTATGTACCGCCAGTGAATGGAATGTGCTATGTCTTACTAAGGTTTTATTGTGGACAGGAATATCCGTATTGGCTGGAATTGCATGGGGTGTTGAAAGGGTATGTTTTATGTACTATGTGAGTATTGATGTGCTTGCTTATATGCCTGGGGAGATGGTTTTATGTTGATTAAACATGGAATGTTCTATGTACTATTATTAATATTATGTACTATTACATTTATTAATGGGGCTATGCATTAATGCACGATGTACATACGCCTGGTGGAATATGATGGATAGTTAATAGTGACATATAAGTTGAATTGTACGGAATCAGTTGAGTGAACTAAATGCAGGGAGTAGTTTAAATAGTAATATCAGCTTTGGGAGTTGAAGGTGAAATGAGTTGTTTCTTCCCTGAGTATTGCTCTAAGAAGGTTAAAAGACTTCATTTTTGGTTTACAAGACCAAGGTAATATTTATACTACTAGGGCTCTTCATTTAAGGAGTTTGTTTTCGAGCATGCTGGCAAGTGGAAGAATGATGAGGATGATAGTGAAGTAGAGAATAGATGCCGTTTGTCCGATGACAATGAATGGGTGTTCAACTGGTTGTCCACCAATTCATGTGAGTGTGAAGAGGTCCGCTGCAAGGATTCAGAATAGGCATTGGCTTAATGGTCGGAACATTATGCCACGTTGTTTAGATATGTGAAGGATTGGGAATAGTATAAGGATTAAAATGGAGAATACTAGTGCTAAAACGCCTCCAAGTTTATTTGGGATGGATCGAAGAATGGCATATGCGAATAGGAAGTATCATTCTGGCTTGATGTGGGGAGGGGTGTTGAGTGGATTGGCTGGGGTATAGTTGTCGGGGTCTCCGAGGAGGTCGGGGGAGAATAGGACTAGGAGTATGAGAGTTAGGGTTAGGAGGAGGGCGCCTAGGATATCTTTGATTGTGAAGTAGGGGTGGAATGGAACTTTGTCTGAGTCCGAGATTAATCCGGAAGGGTTGTTGGATCCTGTCTCATGAAGGAAGAGTAGGTGGACTATTACTAGGGCCGCAATAATGAATGGAAGAATGAAGTGGAATGCGAAGAATCGTGTAAGAGTTGCTTTATCGACTGAAAATCCACCTCAAATTCATTCTACAAGGTTTGTTCCAATATAAGGGATGGCCGATAATAAGTTTGTAATGACGGTAGCGCCTCAGAAGGATATCTGTCCTCAAGGTAGAACATAGCCTATAAAGGCTGTGGCTATAATTGTAAACAGGAGAATGACTCCAATATTTCAGGTTTCGAAGTAGGTGTATGAGCCGTAGTAAAGGCCTCGACCTACGTGAAGGTATAGGCAAATGAAGAATATAGAAGCGCCATTTGCGTGAATGTATCGAATCAGTCACCCGTAGTTAACGTCTCGGCAGATATGTGTTACAGAGGAGAAGGCTGTTATGGTGTCTGATGTATAGTGTATGGCTAGGAAGAGGCCGGTAAGGATTTGGATAATTAGACATAGTCCCAGGAGTGAACCAAAGTTTCATCATGCTGAAATATTAGAGGGCGTTGGGAGGTCGATGAATGAGTGGTTAACGATTTTGATTAGAGGGTGAGTTTTGCGGATGTTTGTCATTTTGTTTTTATAGTTGAACTACAACGATGATTTTTCATGTCATTGGTCATGGTTAGATTCCATGTAAAAATAATGACATATATCACGTATTTATTGAGTGTATTATTTGTACTGGGTTTTGTTGGGTTTTCTTCAAAGCCTTCTCCGATTTATGGGGGACTTGGGTTAATTGTTAGTGGTGGAGTTGGATGTGGAATTGTGTTGTGCTTTGGCGGGTCATTTTTAGGTTTGATGGTATTTTTGGTTTATTTAGGAGGAATATTAGTTGTATTTGGATATACTACAGCTATAGCTACGGAGGAGTATCCGGAGGCATGGAGTTCTAATGTGGTGATCTGGGGTGTTTTATTATTAGGGTTTTTAGTAGAAATAGTTATGATGTTATTTTTAGTATTGTCAGATGAGGTAGAAATTGTTGGGCTTAAGGATTCGGAGAATTGAATGATGTTTGATGCTGGGGAGCTAGGGTTAGTGCGGGAGGATTCAATGGGAGTGGCAGCTTTATATAGTTACGGGAGTTGATTAATGGTTGTAGCGGGTTGGTCTCTTTTTGTTAGTATTTTTATTGTAATTGAGGTTACTCGGGGGAATAGGTTAGGAAAGTTAGTGCTAGAATAATTGAGATTAGGAATGATAGGAAGTACAGTTTGATTAGACCTTTTTGATTTGAGGTTATGATGGAGGCTGCAGATTGAGAGTTTGCGATAAGTTTAGGAATAGATTTTTCTATTCAGATAAGGTCTAGGAGAGTTGATGCTGCTTTTTGACTAAGATGGAGATTAAGGTAAGGATATGTACGGTGTATAGTAGTTGTAAAATATCCTAGTATGTTTGAAAATTTTGATGGGTAGGAGTAGAAATTAGTTTTAAGGTTTAGGGTGAGTTGATTTAATTCTATAGCGAGTGTAAACCCTAAGATTGTTACAAGGAGTGCGGTAATTTTTAGATAGGTGGGTATTGTTAGTAAAGGGATATTTATGGGTGGGATGTTGTGGGATAAGAGGAATCCTGCGAAGATACTACCAATTAGGAGGCGTTTGATAGAGTTAATGAGTAAGGGGTTATTTTCATTAATGGGCATTAGTGTTGAGAATCGAGGTTGTCCTATCAGGGCGAAGAAAATAATGCGTGTACTGTAAATAGCAGTTAGGGAAGTGGCGATAAGTGTGATTATTAGGGCTCAGGCGTTGGTGTAAGACGTATTTGCGGCTTCAATGATTAGGTCTTTTGAGTAGAATCCAGTTAAAAAGGGTGTGCCTGTTAATGCAAGGCTGCCGATGATTAGTGAGGAAGATGTAAAAGGTATTGCTTTGAATAGCCCTCCTATTTTTCGAATATCTTGTTCGTCGTTTAAGTTGTGAATGATAGAGCCGGAGCATATAAATAGTATGGCCTTAAAGAATGCATGGGTGCAGATGTGAAGGAACGCTAGATGAGGTTGGTTGATGCCAATTGTTACTATTATTAGTCCTAGTTGACTTGAGGTGGAGAATGCAACGATTTTTTTGATGTCATTTTGGGTGAGAGCACAGATGGCAGTAAAGAGTGTTGTGATTCCTCCTAGGCAGAGGGCTAATGTTTTAGTGGTTTCATTATTTTCAATTATGGGGTAAAATCGGACAAGAAGGAAGATTCCCGCTACAACTATAGTGCTGGAGTGGAGTAGGGCTGATACGGGGGTAGGGCCTTCTATTGCTGATGGGAGTCAAGGGTGTAGGCCAAATTGGGCTGATTTACCGGTTGCTGCAAGGAGGAGACCTAATAAGGGTAAAAGGGGTGTGTCCAGTATAAATAGTTGATTAAGTTCCCAGGAATTTGAGTTTATTAGAAATCATGCTATAGTTAGGATAAAACCAATGTCCCCGATACGGTTATATAAGATTGCTTGGAGAGCTGCTGTGTTGGCGTCTGAACGTCCATACCATCAGCCAATTAAGAGAAAAGACATGATTCCGACTCCTTCTCAGCCAATGAAGAGTTGAAATAGGTTATTAGATGTGACTAGAATTATTATAGTGATTAGAAATAGTAGAAGATACTTAAAAAAGCGGTTGATATTGGGGTCGGAGTGTATATATCATATTGAGAATTCTATGATTGATCATGTAACAAATAAAGCGATTGGTATGAATATAATTGAGAAGTAATCTAGTTTAAAGCTTATAGTTAAGTTGATTGTTTGGATGGTCATTCAATGTCAATTGGAGATGATTAATTCACAGTTAGAGTTGATAAATATGAGTGTTGGGAGAAAGCAGAATATGAGGGCTCATATAATAGATGTTTTTACGTAATTGGGGTATTTATTGGTTTCATAGAGTTTAGTGGTAGTGAGAAGAATTGGGAATGTCAGTGTGATTAGGGATATGAGAGTTAGTGAAGATATTAGGTTTATTACTTTTATTTGGAGTTGCACCAAATTTTTGATTCCTAAGACCAATGGATTACTATTATCCTATAAAAGTTGAGAAAGCCGTGGGTGTAAGCACGGATGCATGAGTTAGCAGTTCTTGCATTCTTTCTCGGTAAATAAGAGTGTGTTAGTCTCTGTTGTTAGATTCACAATCTAATGTTTTAGTTAAACTATATTTACAATATAATTGACCTAGAATTATTTTAGGGTTGATTGATAGAAGGATGAGAGGAAGAATGTGTATAAGCATTAGTGTGTTTTCACGGGTAAATGATGGATTGATATTGGATATATGGTATGTAAATTTACCTCGCTGAGAAGTGATGAGTATATATAGTGAATAAAGGGCTGTGATTAATATATTTATTCCTATTAGAATAATTGTAATGTTTGATCATGAGAAGGATGATGAGATAATAAATAATTCTCCAATTAAGTTAATTGTTGGTGGAAGGGCTAGGTTTGTCAAGCTGGCTAGGGTTCATCATATGGCCATTATAGGGAGGATAGATTGTAATCCTCGAGCCAAGATTATTGTTCGACTGTGGATTCGTTCATAGTTAGTATTAGCGAGGCAGAATAGTATAGATGATGTTAATCCGTGAGCGATTATAAGTGCGGTAGCTCCTATAAAGCTTCAGGGAGTTTGGATTATAATGGCTACGATTACTAGGGCCATATGGCTGATTGATGAGTAGGCAATGAGGGATTTTAAATCAGTCTGTCGTAAGCAGATAGAGCTTGTTATGATTATTCCTCATAGTGATAATATAATGAATGGGTAAGCTATAGTGCTGGTAGTCGGGTGGAGGGTGGTTGTAATTCGTATTATGCCATATCCTCCGAGTTTAAGTAAGATGGCAGCCAGGACTATAGATCCTGCGATAGGGGCCTCCACATGTGCTTTAGGGAGTCAGAGGTGAAAGCCATAGAGAGGTATTTTTACTATGAAAGCTATAATGCATGCTAATCATAGGATATTGCCAGTTCAAGAGGAAGAAGAATTATCAGATTCATAAAGTGAGATGAGAAAGTTTAGTGATCCTGTAGATTTTTGAATATAGATTAACGCAACTAGTAGTGGTAGAGATCCAACTAGCGTATAAAACAGGAAGTATAGTCCTGCATTTAGGCGTTCTGTTTGATTGCCCCAACGTGTAATAATGATTAAAGTGGGGATTAGTGTGGCTTCAAATAAGATGTAAAATATAATTAGTTCTGAAGCTGAAAAAGTTATAATCAAGAATAGTTGTAGGGAGATTAATATAAGGATGTAAAGTTTTTTTCGAACTAGGGGCTCTTTGGCTAAGTGATTTTGGCTTGCTATAATTATTAAAGGCAGTAACCATGCTGTTAGAATTAGGAGGGGAGTAGATAGTGGGTCTGAGAAGAAAGAGGGTGATAAGATTAAGTTGTTATCATCCACATGAGAGAGTGATAGTAGGACGATAAAGCTGATTACTAGGCTGTGGATTGATGAGTTAATTCAGATTAGAGAGTTTTTGGAGAATCATATTGTGGGAGCTAAGAGAATAGTGGGTAAAATAATTTTTAGCATTGGAGGATGTTAAGGTTTTGTACGTAGTCTAAGCCGTATGTGTTTGATACCATAACTAGGAGGGCAAGACCGACTGCTGCCTCACATGCGGCGAATACTAGCAGGATGACGGGTAGTATGAATGATAGCGTGAAGTGGGAGTTTAAAATTATGAGGGTACTTAGGATGAATATGGAAAGTATTATACCCTCTAGACACAGAAGTGAGGATATTAGATGGGATCGGTAGATAAATATGCCTAGCAGAGATGTTAGATAGGCTAAGAATATGTTAAGGGTAATTAGGGGCATGTTGGCAGTTATGAGTGTTCATAATCTAGTGAGTCGAAATCACTTGTTTTGTTTAAACTAATTGCCATATTCAATTCATTCGAGGCCTTTTTGGATTCATTCGTAGGCCAAGCCTAGAGTTAGAATGAGGATTAGTATGAGGGCTACTGTAAGTATAAGCATGAGATTATTAGTTTGGGATGCTCAGGGGAGGGGAAGGAGGAGGGCGATTTCAAGGTCGAACAGGAGGAATGTAATTGCGACGAGAAAGAATTTTATTGAGAAGGGAAGACGGGCGGACCCTATGGGGTCGAATCCACACTCGTAGGGGCTTGTTTTTTCAGTGTAAGTATTTACTTGAGGAAGTCAGAATGCTACTGATACTAGTAAGAGGGCAACTATAATATTAATGATGAGGGTGATTAGTAGGTTTATTACTTTCTCCCAGGCTTACTCTGAGACTAGTTGATTGGAAGTCAACTGTACTATATTAATACTAAGAAAGCATGAGCCTCATCAATAAATTGAGACGTAGAGGAAGAGTCAAACTACATCAACGAAGTGTCAATATCAAGCGGCAGCTTCGAATCCGAAGTGGTGGCTGGATGTAAAGTGAAATTTTAGTTGGCGTAGTAAACATACTGAGAGGAAAGTTGATCCGATGATTACATGGAGGCCATGAAATCCTGTTGCTATAAAAAATGTTGATCCGTAAATGCCATCAGAAATAGTGAAGGATGTTTCAAAGTACTCTGAAGCTTGAAGTAAAGTGAAGTATAACCCTAGAGCAATTGTGATTGTTAGGGCTTGGAGTATGTGCATACGATTTCCTTCTATTAGGCTGTGATGTGCTCAGGTAATTGATACACCTGAAGCCAGGAGGACAGAGGTGTTAAGAAGTGGGACTTCTAGGGGATTAAGGGGGTTGATTCCTACAGGAGGTCAGCAGCCTCCAAGCTCTGGAGTAGGGGCTAGGCTAGAATGATAGAAGGCTCAGAAGAAGCCAGCGAAGAAGAATACTTCAGATACGATGAATAGGATTATGCCATATCGAAGGCCTTTTTGAACGATCGTTGTATGGTGGCCTTGAAAGGTCCCCTCTCGAATAATATCCCGCCATCATTGGTATATAGTAAGAGTATTTGTTAATAGGCCTAGTATTAGCAGGGAATTAGAGTTAAAGTGAAATCATATTGCTAGGCCAGAAGTTATTAGTAGGGCAGAGAGTGCCCCTGTCAGGGGTCAGGGGCTGGGGTTAACTATATGGTAAGCATGTGTTTGGTGGGTCATTAAGTATTATCGTGTAGGTAAAGGCTTACGAGGAGTGTGAATACATACGCTTGAATCAATGCTACGGCGAATTCAAGAATTGTTAGTAAAATTAGAATAATAAAGGTGATTATTGCGGTAGGGGGGCTGATAGAGGTTAAGACCAGGGTAGCTCCTCCAATTAAATGTATAAGTAGGTGGCCTGCTGTGATATTAGCAGTGAGACGGACAGCCAGGGCTATTGGTTGAATAAAAAGGCTAATTGTTTCGATAATGACAAGTATGGGGATGAGGGGAATGGGGGTTCCTTGTGGAAGAAAATGAGCAAGAGATGCTTTAGTTTTGTGACGAAATCCGGTGATTACTGCACCTGCTCATAGGGGAATTGCTATACCAAGGTTTATAGATAGTTGTGTCGTAGGTGTGAACGAGTGAGGTAGAAGTCCTAATAGGTTGGTTGAGCCAATAAATATAATAAGGGAGATAAGTATTAGGGATCAGGTTCGTCCCTTTAGGTTATGTATTGTCATTATTTGTTTAAGTACGAGTTGAATGAGTCATTGCTGAAAAGACACTAGTCGATTGTTTACTAGTCGACTTGGTGAGGGGAATAGAATATTGGGGAACGAAATAATTAGGATAATGATGGGTAGGCCTATTAGTGTGGGGGTAATGAAAGAGGCGAATAAATTTTCGTTCATTTTTCTTCTCAAGGTGTATTTTGTATGGCTAGATTTGTGTTTTTTGACGAGGGACTATAGGGGTACGAGTGATTGGAAATTTTGGATTGGAACAGAATAAAGAGGGCGAGGAATATAGAGATAATAGTAATAAATCATGTGGATGTATCTAGTTGGGGCATTTCATTATGAGGAGGTCTGAGCTCCTAATCTTTAACTTAAAAGGTTAATGCTATAATTAGCTTCATAATGGATTTATAATATTGATGAAGATCAGTTTTCGAAGTGTTTCAGTGGAACTAGCTCTAGGACGATTGGTATAAAGCTGTGATTAGAGCCACAGATTTCTGAGCATTGTCCATAGTACAATCCGGGTCGTGTGGATGTAAGAGTTGCTTGATTTAGTCGACCAGGAATAGCATCTGTTTTTAACCCAAGGGATGGAACTGCTCAAGAATGGAGGACATCTTCTGAGGAGATTAGTATTCGAATTGGTAATTCTATTGGTAAAATAACTCGATTATCAACTTCAAGTAGTCGAAGTTCCCCTGGCTTAAGGTCAGATGTGGGGATTATGTAGGAGTCAAAACTTAGGTCTTCATAGTCTGTGTACTCATAGCTTCAGTATCATTGATGACCTATGGTTTTTACTGTTAAAGAGGGATCGTTAATTTCATCTATCATGTATAAGATTCGTAATGAGGGCAGGGCGATTAGGATTAAGATGATGGCCGGTAGGATGGTTCAAATTGTTTCAACTTCTTGGGCGTCTATGGTGCTTGTATGGGTGAGCTTTGTAGTTAGTATAAGTGAAATAATGTAAAGGACTAATGAGCTAATCAGAAAAACGATTATAAGTGTATGGTCGTGGAAGTGTAATAGCTCTTCTATAATAGGAGATGTTGCATCTTGGAAACCTAATTCAAATGGGTAGGCCATAAAGATATAAAGGATTCTAACCTATAAGTTAACTTTGACAAAGTTATGTAATTTTTTTTACTAATATCTTATAAAGAAAGTCATAATGGTTATGGGGCTGGCTTGAAACTAGTCAAAGGGGGTTCGATTCCTCCCTTTCTTGTAGCTAGGCTTTAACATAAGTTGGTTCTTCAAATGTATGGTAAGGAGGAGGGCATCCATGTAGTCATTCTAGGTTAGTTGTTGTTAATTCAACAGTCAATACTTCTCGCTTAGATGCGAACGCCTCTCAGATTATGAAAATTATGATTATTACGGCAGTAAGAGAGATGAATGAACCTATTGAAGATACAGTATTTCATATTGTATATGCGTCTGGGTAGTCGGAGTAACGTCGTGGTATTCCAGATAACCCTAGAAAATGTTGAGGAAAGAATGTTAAATTTACGCCTACAAATATAACTGTGAAGTGAATTTTTGCCCATGTTGAGTCTAATGTATAGCCGGAAAATAAGGGGAATCAGTGTACGAATCCTCCTATAATTGCAAAGACGGCTCCTATGGATAGGACGTAGTGGAAGTGAGCTACTACATAGTATGTGTCATGTAACACGATATCTAGGGATGAGTTGGCTAGGACGATTCCGGTCAGGCCACCTACGGTAAATAAGAAGATAAAGCCAAGAGCTCATAATAATGCTGGTGATCATTTGATGTTACCTCCATGCAGGGTTGCCAGTCAGCTGAAAACTTTTACCCCAGTAGGAATAGCAATAATTATAGTTGCAGATGTAAAATATGCTCGGGTGTCTACATCCATCCCTACTGTGAACATGTGATGTGCTCATACGATAAATCCTAAAAATCCAATTGATATTATAGCCCATACTATACCCATATACCCAAAGGGTTCCTTTTTACCAGAATAATAAGTTACAATGTGGGAGATTATTCCAAATCCTGGGAGAATGAGAATATATACCTCAGGGTGACCGAAAAATCAGAATAGATGTTGGTAGAGAATGGGGTCACCCCCTCCAGCAGGGTCAAAGAAAGTTGTATTTAGATTGCGGTCTGTTAGAAGTATCGTAATCCCTGCTGCAAGAACTGGAAGGGATAGGAGCAGAAGTACGGCTGTGATTAAGACTGATCATACAAATAGGGGAGTTTGATATTGTGATATGGCAGGGGGCTTTATGTTGATAATGGTAGTGATAAAATTAATTGCTCCTAGAATTGATGAGACACCCGCTAGGTGTAGTGAGAAAATAGTTAAGTCTACAGAGGCACCTGCGTGAGCTAGGTTGCCGGCTAGTGGGGGGTATACAGTCCATCCAGTTCCAGCACCTGCTTCGACTATTGATGAAGCTAAAAGTAGGAGGAATGAGGGTGGTAGAAGTCAAAAGCTTATATTGTTTATTCGAGGGAATGCTATATCAGGAGCCCCGATTATAAGTGGGACTAGTCAGTTTCCGAACCCACCAATTATGATAGGTATTACTATAAAGAAAATTATAACGAAGGCGTGTGCTGTGACAATTACATTATAAATTTGGTCATCTCCTAGTAAGGTCCCTGGCTGCCCTAATTCTGCTCGAATTAACAGGCTGAGAGCGGTTCCCACTATTCCAGCTCAAGCGCCCAATAGGAGGTACAGAGTTCCGATATCTTTATGATTAGTTGAGAATAATCAACGGTTGATGAACATAGGTAGGTGGTAAGATGGCTGAGTAGGCATTAGACTGTAAATCTAAACACAGAGGTTGAATCCTCTTTTTACCAAGTCCTGAGGTGAATTGTCATATTGAATTGCAAGTTCAAAGGAGCAGCTTCAACTCTGCCGGGGCTTCTCCCGCCTTTTTTTCTTACGGCGGGAGAAGTAGATTGAAGCCAGTTGAATTAGGCATTTAGCTGTTAACTAAATTTTTATAGGTTTAAATCCTGTCAGTCTAGGGGGTTAAAGGGGCTTAGCACAATAAAAGCAGTTGAGTTGCATTCAATAGATGTGGGATAAAGTCTTGCAGTCCTTATTTCAGGAGTTAAATAAAATTATTTGCTTAGGGCTTTGAAGGCTCTTGGTCTGTGTAACCTAAACTCCTAGTTGAGGATTGATAGTATGGGCATTAGGGGAAGGGTTAGTGTTGATAGGATAGTGACAGTTGATATGAAAGGTAGCGTTTTTATGTTCTCAAATTGTCACTTGATTTTGGTGTTATTGTAGGAAGGGAATAATGTGAGTGATGTAGAGTAGATGAGTCGTATGTAGAAGTAGAGGTTTAGCAGTGCTGTAACAGCTATAAGAGTAGAGATGATTACGTTATTGTTTGAGACGAGCTCTTTGATGATTATTCATTTGGGAGAGAAACCAGTTAGTGGTGGGAGTCCCCCTAGGGATATTAGGACGGCAAGGGATATTGAGATTAGGAGGGGGGATTTGTTTCATAAGTTGGATAGTGAGAGGGTAGTAGTCTTTTTGTTGTAATAGAATAATAGAAACATGTTGAATGTGAGTAGGATATAGATGACTAGGTTAAAGATAGTTAGTGTAGGGTTAAATGTAATGATTGCTATTATCCATCCTATATGGGCGATTGATGAGTATGCTAGGATTTTTCGTAGTTGTGTTTGGTTTAGTCCTCCTCACCCTCCTAATATAATTGACAGTATTGCTATAGCTATAATTAAGGAAGAGTTAATTGAGGGGGCAATTTGAAATATAATGGAGATGGGTGCAATTTTTTGTCATGTGAGTAGAATTAGTCCTGATATAAGGGGTACTCCTTGGGTAACTTCTGGGACTCATAGGTGAAATGGGGCTAGTCCTAACTTTATTGATAGGGCTATAGTGATTATTAGAGATGATACTTGGTTGATTGGGTTTATGATAGTTCATTGGCCTGAATTTATGAAGTTGATGATTACTGCTATTATGAGGATTATGGATGCTGTGGCTTGGATTAGGAAGTATTTGGAAGCGGCTTCAGTTGAGCGGGGGTTGGCTTTATAAATCAAGATAGGAATAATAGATAGGAGGCTTATTTCTAGTCCTACTCAAATTATAAGTCAGTGGGAGCTAATTAGTGTAATTAGAGTACCTAAGAATAGTGTGAAGTAGATAGTAGAAGAGGTTAGGGGGTTGATTAGTACGGGAAGGGTATAAACCAACATTTTCGGGGTATGGGCCCGATAGCTTATTTAGCTGACCTTACTAATAGGACGTGGTGTAGGGGTAGCACGGAGAATTTTGAATTCTCAGGTTTAGGTTCGATTCCTATGGTTCTAGAAATAAGAGGGTTTGAACCTCTATTATTTACTCTATCAAAGTAACTCTTTTGTCAGACATATTTCTTTAAGTTTGTGGGGGTACACATGCTGTAGTGATTGGTAGTGAGATGTGTCATATGCATAGGGCTAGGCTCAGTGGTAGGAAGTTTTTTCATAGTAAATGCATAAGTTGGTCGTATCGAAATCGGGGGTATGATGCTCGAATTCATAGAAATGATGATGTTAGGATTAGGGTTTTAATGGTAAAGCTAAATGTGTAGGCTTCGGGGATTGGTGGGTTTAGGAGTGCTCCTATGAATAGGGTTGTTGTGAGTGCATTTATTATGATAATATTGGTGTATTCGGCTATAAAAAAGAGGGCGAAAGGGCCTGCAGCGTATTCTACGTTAAAACCTGAGACTAGTTCTGATTCTCCTTCTGTTAGATCAAAGGGTGCTCGGTTTGTTTCAGCTAAGGTTGAGATGAATCATATTATGGCAAGAGGTCATGTAGGTAGGAGTAGTCATATGTATTGTTGGGTAGTAATGAGAGTTGATAGGGTAAAGGATCCGTTTATAAGTAGGACTGACAAGAGGATAATAGCTAGTGTTACTTCGTATGAAATTGTTTGGGCCACAGCCCGTAGTGCTCCAATTAATGCATATTTAGAATTTGATGCTCATCCTGACCATAGAATACCGTAGACGGCTAGGCTTGATGTTGCAAGGATAAATAGTACTCCAAAGTTTATGTTAATTAGGGGTTGGGGTATGGGAAGGGGGATTCATATTGTGATAGCTAGTGTTAGGGCTAAGGAGGGGGCAATAATAAATAGGGCTGTAGAGGATGTTGAGGGTTTAAGTGGTTCTTTGATGAATAGTTTTATTGCATCGGCGAATGGTTGAAGTAGGCCGTAGGGTCCTACAACATTAGGACCTTTTCGGAGTTGTATATAGCCTAGCATTTTTCGCTCGACGAGGGTTAGGAATGCTATGGCTAGTATTACTGGGATAATTAATAGGAGTAAGTTAATTAAGAACATGTCTGTTAAGAAGAGGAATTGAACCTCTGAGTATAAAGTTTTAAGTCTTATGCAATTGCCAGGCTCTGCCATCTTAACAAGCCCTAGTTCTTGGGGGTTGAGTGTAATGGTTTATTGAATTGAGATTGTTTCATTTTCTGCTTCTAAGGCATGGCGGGGGAATTGTGCCGAATTTCTCTTGTCCTTTCGTACTGGGAGAAATATTAAATAGATAGAAACCGACCTGGATTTCTCCGGTCTGAACTCAGATCACGTAGGACTTTAATCGTTGAACAAACGAACCATTAATAGCGGTTACACCATTTGGATGTCCTGATCCAACATCGAGGTCGTAAACCCTACTGTCGATATGGACTCTTGAGTAGGATTGCGCTGTTATCCCTAGGGTAACTTGTTCCGTTGATCAATAGGATTGGGTCAATTGATGAATATGAACTTGGACATGTGATGTCTAGGCTAAAATCATTCGGAGGTTGTTTTGTGCTCCGAGGTCACCCCAACCAAAATTTGTAATCTAAAGGCAAGATTTTAATTATTCCGGGGAAAGTTAATGTCAGATTGCTTAGATTAGTAAATTTAAGCTCCATAGGGTCTTCTCGTCTTATTTGGTTATCCCCGCCTCTTCACGGGGAGGTCAATTTCACTGATTGGGAGTAAGAGACAGTTAAACCCTCGTTAAGCCATTCATGCAAGTCCCTATTTAAGGAACAAATGATTATGCTACCTNTTGCACGGTCAGGATACCGCGGCCGTTGAACATATGTCACTGGGCAGGCGGTGCCTCTAATACTATAGATGCTAGAGGTGNATGTTTTTGGTAAACAGGCGGGCTTGATTATGCTACCTTTGCACGGTCAGGATACCGCGGCCGTTGAACATATGTCACTGGGCAGGCGGTGCCTCTAATACTATAGATGCTAGAGGTGATGTTTTTGGTAAACAGGCGGGGTTGATGTTTGCCGAGTTCCTTTTACTCTTTTGAATCTTTCCCTTTATGCACTCCGGTGTTGGGTTAACAGTGGTAGTAATAAAAGTTTGGTTTTTGTATTTTATTATATGTTTGTTAACTATCAGTGATTTATTCGGTCTGATATAAGCTTATGCAGGGAGAATTATTTCTTGTTACTTATGTTAACATTGTTGCTTCTATATGTTGTATAGATTAGTCCAGTTGAGATTTAGGAGGTGTAGTTAGAATGTTGAGATTAAGTTTTAGTTGTAAGTTAAGCTTGAACGCTTTTTTAATTGATGGCTGCTTTTAGGCCAACTATGATGGTTCTTGGTTTTACTCGCTAAACGGGGTTATTTCCCTTATCTAAAGAGCTGTACCTCTTTAGAGTAACAATTAAGTTTACATTAGGATTAATTAGTGCTTTAGGTAAACTTAAAGTTGAACTAAAATTCTGATCTGGACAACCAGCTATCACCATGCTCGTTAGGTCTTTCACTTCTACCTACAAGTCTTCCCACTATTTTGCCACATAGACGGGTTGATTCTAATTGATTGCTCGCAGGTAGCTCGCTTGGTTTCGGGGTACTTGACTAAAATTCTTTTTGCGAAGTTAGGTTCTAGTTAGCTCATTATGCAAAAGGTAAAAGGATTAGTCTTTGCTTTGTATTACTGTGAATTATTTCTTTCATCTTTCCCTTACGGTACTTTCTCTATAGCTCCTGATAAAAATTTCTATCTCCTATACTTTAATTGGAGTAAATGTTTTGTTTAACTTAGGGGTTATTATTATGTTTTGGTAGTTATGGGCTAGGGTTGGTTCAAAATGTTCAATTTGGTGAAATCTTTCGGGTGTAGGCCGAGTGCTTTGTTGGTTAAGCTACATTTTGATAATCCAAACACACTTTCCAGTATGTTTACCTTGTTACGACTTATCTCTTCTTATTCTTTGAGGGGCTTATATTAGGTATGTTAGTGGCGTAAAGAATTTGAAGAGGGTGACGGGCGGTGTGTGCGTGCTTTATTGCCCGATTCAGCTAGGCTCTCTATTCCCAGCTTACTACTAAATCCGCCTTAGGCTTAAAAGTTTCATAGAAGCCATCGTTGGTTTACTGTTCTAGGGGGTTAGAAAATGTAGCCCATTTCTTCCCACCTTATAGGCTACACCTTGACCTAACGTTTTTATGCAGTATTCTTGTGCTTACTGTGTGGCCTTGTTAGGGTTTGCTGAAGATGGCGGTATATAGGCTGATATTGCAAAAGGTGGTGAGGTATAACGGGGTTTATCGATTATAGAACAGGCTCCTCTAGAGGGATATAAAGCACCGCCAAGTCCTTTGAGTTTTAAGCAATTGCTAGTAGTTCTCTGGCGAATAATTTTGTTAGTTAAGTATTTGTGTTTAGGGCTAAGCATAGTGGGGTATCTAATCCCAGTTTGGATCTTAGCTATCGTGAATTCAGGAACGTTAAGACTACTTTCGTATAATAGTTTTATTATGGCTAGGGCTTTTTACAGCTTAGTCTAAGCTTAGTCTTATTGAATGAAGCATCCTTAATCACGCTTTACGCCGAGTTTTATTGACTAGGGTTAATCGTATGACCGCGGTGGCTGGCACGAAATTTACCAACCCTGTTTATAGCATAGCTTAGTCAAACTTTCGTTTATGGCTTAAATTTAATCACTGCTGTGTCCCGTGGGGGTGTGGTAGAGCAAGGCGTTGTGAGCTACTTATTAGTGAACTTAATGCCTGCTCCTTTTGATCGGAGTAATGATATAGAGGGCATTCTCACCGGGGCGGGGATGCTTGCATGTGTAAGCTTGCTAAGGGCCAATAAAAAGGCTAGGACCAAACCTTTATGTTTATGGAGTGAAACTACTCATCTAAGCATTTTCAGTGCTTTGCTTTATTTAAGCTACATTAAC